TGTTATGTTATTTATTATTTTTTAGATTTAGTTTTTTAGTTTTATTTATTCAATATTCCTTCAATATAATATTCAAATCCAAAAATTCTCATTCTATACATAGGTTGTCGATTCAGCATTGGATAAAAAAAAGGGGGGGGGGGGGTGCCTTTTTCCTTAGGAAATGGTTCATATTATTTTATCGATATGAGTGTTCTATATCGGATAAATTAGCAACTATGCATTTTTTGTTTTTAAACCATTTTAGTACTAACATAGTGGTAGAAAGAGTACCATGTTTGTTGCGCCTGGACTTCAAACAGTTTAGCTTTAACCATGTTAATGGTCCCACATTATTGGTTGATAGAGAATCAAAGTCAATTTACCAATGAATTACGAAATGCTATGGTTCTTACATATGATTACTTAATTTATTCAGAAGTAATTCGTCGAGATCATGCACATTTTTTATCCTATTTATTTTATCCTTTTTATAAAAAAAAAAAATAAAATAATAAAAAAAAAAATAAAGTACAGCCGGTCGGATCCAACCTATTTATTTTTGAAATACACAACTCGCACACACTCCCTTTCCAAAATAAATCAATACACCAAGTACTACGCTTAGATTTATTGGATTTGTTGCTAAAATATCGGTATTAAACCCCCAACCCCCGGCGGATGGCCAGTGGCCCAAGGAAATGAAAGAATCGGTTACACTTTTCATATACTCTCCTCTTATAGATAGGACTAACAAAGAACAGAGTTCTTTTTGTATCACTTCGCCCTCCCCTTTTTGGTTGATTTCCTTTTTTTATGGGATTTTTAAATGGGAATAGATTAAATCTATTAATTGAATTTATTTGATTTAATTTATTTATTATTTTTAATTATTTTAATTAAATCTTATTTATTATTTTATTTTTATTCTAATTAAAGTTAAAGTTTCCAAGAAGACACTTATTGGGTTGGGTTCGGTCCTGGGTATTATGCCAATTGCAAAATACCTCGTTTGTTGCGTTGCAACGCATCCTAAAAAAAAGGTTTCCATTATACTAAGAACTAAAAACGGGAAGGAAGAAAACGAGAGGATCCGCTAATTACTAATCTAAAATCCATCCTTCCCGGAGGTATTCTCTCAACGAATAAGTAATTGTTAGAGTGAAATGTTGATATAATTCGAAGAAACAAATGGCAAGTCTAAGTCAAAAAAAAGTACATTACGTACTTTTCTTCTAGAATTAAACAAATGGATTCGCAAATAAAAGTGCTAATGCCACAACCAGTCCATAAATTGTTAAAGCTTCCATAAAAGCCAGACTTAGCAATAAAGTACCTCGTATTTTACCCTCTGCTTCTGGCTGTCTCGCAATACCTTCTACAGCTTGACCCGCAGCAGTACCTTGACCAACCCCAGGTCCAATAGAAGCAAGTCCTACGGCCAATCCAGCAGCAATAACAGAAGCGGCAGAAATCAGTGGATTCATGGTAAGCTAAGCTCCTCGCACAAAAAAAAAGAAATGGTTAATAATACAATCAACCAATTAATCATCAGAAATACTTCGAAATCTCGTTTTTAGTTCTTATACATGATGAAGTTTTTGTAAATCTATATGCATATGATTATGCACATGATTCTAGTCATTGCATTTCTTTATTCTAAACCCATTTTTCATTCAATTCTTCATTCTTTATTCTTCTACATCCTTGAGTTCAGAGTTCATCTGTTTATTTGTTCAATCCCCAATCACAGAAAAAGCGGAAGGACTTTCTATTGGAATCCCATCTAAGTGCAGTGAGCTGTGAAATGAAAAATAAATTATAAGATATAAGAGCCTCACTATAACTAGTGAATATCTAATATCACATATACATTTGTTTCTTCCATAACGTAAACCACCCATTGAATAGGATTCTAGAATTTTTTTTTTGAACCATATGCGGGGGCTGGACAGACTTATAACTATTTATTACATATGCCCAGTTTCATTTTCCTAAGCTAAGCTAGCTTTTTATTTAGTCTTACGTCGTAAAAAGATAACAAACAATTCTTATTTAAATTTAAAATTGTAATATTGTAATTAACTAAACAAATATAAATAACTAAACAAAAACAAATAAAATATAAATACAATATAAATTTATAAATTGGAGAAGTCTATAAATACCAAAATCTTAGGAAAAAGATCTAAATGATCTCTTTTTCCTAAGATTTTTTTACAATTAAATAATATCGTACATCTTTCCTGCTACGATTCTATACCATATATAAATTTTTTATCTATTATAGTTCCTCGCCGAGTCGATTATATTAAATTGAACTGCACATGCATTGGGATAAGGTTGAAAAAAAAACAATTTAGAAAGCTAGTCAATGATGACCCTCCATGGATTCACCTATATAAGCCGCGGCTAAAGTTGCAAAAATAAGAGCTTGAATACCGCTTGTGAATAATCCAAGAAACATGACGGGTATAGGAACTACTGAAGGTACTAAAGAAACAAGAACAACAACTACTAATTCATCAGCCAATATATTTCCGAAAAGTCGAAAACTAAGTGATAAAGGTTTTGTGAAATCTTCTAGGATGTTAATTGGTAAAAGTATTGGAGTTGGTTGAATGTATTTCCCAAAATAACTCAAACCTTTTTTTGTAAGACCCGCATAGAAATATGCCACTGACGTGAGTAAAGCTAAAGCAACAGTAGTGTTTATATCATTCGTGGGCGCAGCTAACTCCCCATGAGGTAACTGTATGATTTTCCGAGGTAAAAGAGCACCTGACCAGTTAGAAACAAAAATAAATAAGAACATAGTTCCAATAAAGGGAACCCAAGGACCATATTCTTCTCCAATCTGAGTTTTACTCAAGTCCCGAATGAATTCAAGGATATATTCGAAGAAATTCTGACCGTCGGCCGGAATGGTTTGTGGATTCCGAACAGCTATGGTAACTGAACCTAATAAGATAGCAATTACGACCCAAGAAGTGATAAGTACTTGGGCATGGACTTGTAAACCTCCTATTTGCCAATATAAATGTTGGCCTACTTCTACACCCGATATATCATATAGCCCTTTGAGTGTGTTAATGGAACATGGTATAACATTCATATTGTCCTCTGACAGAAATTGAACTTAAAAAAAAATAATTATTTTGATTCAACCATCTCTTTCTTAACTAACCCATATTAATCATTAATCGTATATTTACATTAATCGTATATTTAGGATACTAAGTAATCACATAATATCCCCAGTCCGAGTACTTTTTTTTTTATTTTTTTTTTGAAATCCAGGAATAGTAACCGATCCAATAAATAAAATCTATGGAGTTTCCCGAAGTAATTTAATTGACTTATCTATCTTATTATTAATCATAATCAATGATTTCTTATATAACTAGAACGACCTTCACAAATTGCGGATACTAATTTGTTAAGAATCAATCGGATTGAAGCGATAGCGTCATCGTTGGCTGGAATCGAAATATCTGCGAGATCTGGGTCACAATTTGTATCGATTAAACAAATCGTCGGAATCCCCAAAATGACACATTCTCGAAGAGCCGTATATTCTTCTTGCTGATCAACGATAATTACAATATCGGGTAACCCTGTCATATATTTGATCCCGCCCAGATATGTTTGCAAGGTGGATAATTGTCTCTTCAACATTGCTGCATCCCTTTTTGGGAGACGGTTAAGTTTCCCCATCCTTTGTTCGGCTCTTAAATCCCTGAACTTTTGAAGTCTCGTTTCCGTAGTGGACCAATTCGTTAACATACCACCAAGCCATTTTTTACTAACATAATGGCACCGAGCCTTTATTGCAGCGGATGCTACTGAATCGGCTGCTTTATCTTTTGTACTAACGATTAAAAAGTGTTTTCCTCTACTTGCTGCATCAAAAACTAAATCACAGGCCTCTGATAAAAAACGCGCAGTTCTCGTAAGATTTGTAATATGAATACCTTTATGTTTTGCGGAGATGAAAGGTGCCATTCTAGGATTCCATTTCCTAGTACCATGACCAAAATGAACTCCTGCTTCCATCATTTCTTCCAAATTAATGTTCCAATATCTTCTTGTCATTTTTCCCCATACTTGCTCTTTGTTTTTTTTTTTTTAAACAAAGAGACGAGGTATCTGAAATAAATAATTGTTCCGATGGAACTTTCTACCGAGGATTGACCGTTGATACACGATCCAAACCATTATTTTAATTCATTATGATCTTATCAAATAATAAAATTGGACTAGCTAATGAAATTATAATTAAATTAAAAAACGAGTTTCCTTTTAGGAATCATTAATTCGTGTCAATGATTGTTTGATGTCTCATGGAAATTGTTTGGGACGCAAGAACTAAAAAATTCTCTATGGTGAAATAAGATATCTCTCATCTTTCCTTCGAACAAATTCTTCTTTTTGATTTCCACATGAATGTTTTTGTGTTGCCTTGAATGATGCACTAATTTTTTGAATCCGGTACCAACAGGTATAATTCCCCCCAGGACGACATTTTCTTTCAGGCCTTTCAACCAATCAATACGACCTCGTAAAGCCGCCTTTGCTAAAACTCGAGCAGTTTCTTGAAAACTAGCTTCGGATATGAAACTTTGAGTATTAAGAGATGCCCTCGTTATTCCCAATAAGATTGCTCGATAACAGATCGCTTCATCCAAAACACGCCCTGCTCGTTCCGCTCTTAACAATCCGATTAGTTCTCCGGGTGAAAAAACATTAGACATTCCATCTTCTGAAACCAACACTTTTGATGTTACTTGACGGACAATAATCTCTATATGTCTATTATGGATCTGTACCCCCTGAGATCGATAAACCTTTTGGATCTTATTAACCAAAGAGATACGGCTTTGGGCGATGGTTAGCTCCGTACTAATCAAGAATCCCCAAGGGATTCCAAGAATTCTTGATATACGTTCATTCCAACCTTTAACCCTCTTTTCGAGATTTATCGATATTGAATCAATCGAACGCACTTCTAACACTTGTTCCACTTTTGGAAGACCTTGCGTTATGTCACCAGATCTTGATTTTTCATATATAAATGTAACTAATGTATCTCCCTCGTGAAGTGTTTCTCCATAATGACCATGAACCGTTGCTCCTGGAGTAGCCAAATAGGGCTTGGCTGATCTTATTACTAAGTAGTCAACATGATCAATTAGAACTTGACCAGATTTTTTCTGTGATCCGTATTTGAATAGACATACATTTTCACAAAAAAATTGTCCAAGGCTAATAATTGTGGATGTCTCATCACAATAATCGTGGTGGAGAAAACGCCAATTTAAATCGAATGGATTAAAAATGATGTTACTGCACGGATCGGGATTATAAATCCCCCTATTTTCATCTATTAAAAAATATTTAAGTACTTGGAAAGTCTGACTAAATTTGTTAAGTAACAAATATTTCTTTAACAGAATCTGATTATAAGTTATTAAATGGCAAGATGAATAAAAATTCGCAATTTTGAGTACTACTGTACCTAAGGGGCCTAACGAATTCCTAATTGGAATTATAGGATCCGCTTTAATTGATTCTTTTGTCACATTGTTATATTTCAAACCATTGAATGGACCAATTCGAGAATAGTTGGATGATAACAAAATTTTCAAGGATTGGCATTCCTTTTTTTGATTCAACAACGTACCACTGGTTCCTTTATGTTTGGTAAGTGATTTAATCTTTGCCTTGGAATAAAAAGGATTAATATTGGTGTAATCTAATCTATTATGGTTAATCAATCCTGAACCCGCCGTACAATTTCTTTTTCCGGTATACAAAATAGGGGACTTGACTAGCTCAATTCTTATGAAATCGCAAATTAGATCATTTGTCCTTATTTCAACAAAAGAAGCATGAACCCCCTCTATAGAACCATTTTGTTCTTGGTTCCAATCCAATACTAAACAAGTCCGAACTAATTGAATGCTTGTGTGATAAATTCCTCGAATTGGCTTGCCATTTCCATAAAGGATATAATTGACAATTCTAAGTTGGACATTATCCCCTTCCCGCAAAAGATCCTGGGGGAAAAATGTTGCTAAATTGATCCCATCCGCTATTTCATATGTGACTACGGGTCGAACCGAAACAAAATACTTTTTCTTAGTAGGTGTGATCCGTTGGACATAGATCCAATTTTTCAATTTTTTTGATTCCTTAGAATTTATTTTTTCCGTTCCCGGTGGTATCAAGATGCCGCTGTGCCTGGATATCTTATCTGTCTCTCCAGGAAAATGGGTATCCCCAGAAAATATTTTTAGTTCAATACTTTTTTTTTTTCTCTCCACTCGGACCAATCCACCTACTCGGCTTCTTGTATTTAAAGTGAGTGGTGTATCCACTCCAATAATACTATTGTTCCGGACCATTATCAACGAAGATCCAGGTAAGACATGTACTTCCTCGGGAATGAAAAAAAATCGATTTACTTTCATTTGGTATTTTGGACTAAATTCTTTTGCTCCTCGATATTCAATCAAATCCTCTTTTTTGACGATTGAATCGACCTCTATAGTCCCATATTTAGTAATCCCTGAACTGTTTCTTCGGTATCGGGGATCGTCGAAATAAGCAAGAATACTATTTCTACGTAAAATACCATTTATGGGTATTTCAATCGAAACACCAAAACGGGGTATTAGTTCTTTCTCGCACTCTTGATCATATTGTAATGGAATGATCAATCTATTTCTTCGCCTCTTCGCCAAAAAATCAGAATTTTCGTGGAGAATAGAAGGATATTTTAAATTCCAATGACCGTTGGATATGCTTCGATCAGGTCTTGTTGAATAATCAGGAGTCCCCCCCCTTTTTTTACTAGAAAAATTCGAACTAAACAATTTATGTCTCGCCGGATCATTAGTTACTGATAGGTCAGAGATATATCCTTCTTCCAGAGAAAAAGAATGAACATTTATTTGATCTTGATCCTTATGGAGAGAAAAACAGACAATACTGGATCTGCACGTACCTACTGCTAATATCCATAAATGACTTGTTTTTGGTAATAGATGAACATTGCCATAAGTATATTTAGGTGCATGGTAGACATCGGTACTCCAGTGTATTTCTCCCTCTGATTCAGAATAAATATGTTTTCGAACCTTCTCTTTAAAATTTAAAGTGGATGTTCCGGCACGAATCTCAGCAATCACTTGTTCTGATTCTACGTATTGATCATTTTGAACTAAAATAAAACTTTTGGGGGGAATATTTACATTATGGATAATATCCTGACTTTCAATAGTTACATACAGGTCTATAGAACATAGAAAAGCAGGATGTCCATGACGGGTACGTGTGGGATGAACCAAATCCTCATTGAATTTTATTTTTCCATTAAAGGGAGCTCGTACATGTTCGGCAGTACCGCCTGTGAATACTCCGCCGGTATGAAAAGTTCTTAATGTTAGTTGAGTCCCCGGTTCACCAATTGACTGACCCGCAATAATACCTACAGCTTCTCCCAATTCGACCAGGTCA